TCAATGTTGAAAACCCAGCGTAATTGAAAGGAGCGAGACGAGCAGAAGCAGATACGGATGGTAAACGGATCTTTTTTTCTTCTTGCCCAAAATAGTTTTTATGGGTCCCACACCATAGGAATAGGATATGAGCGGAGGTAACAGATTGCCCAACGTGTTTGGCCTATTTGTTTTCCCAGCTCCACCCAAGAGGAAACTGTGAGGCAGTTTCAGTTTGGCAAGTCCCCAAATTCAATTGAAGATTTTTTTCGAAGAATGTTGCAGGGGAGTCGAGGCTGCCTCCGCCTCCACCTAACATCCTTGTAACCTCATAACTATACAAGGTATACCAGCACCCCACCCCTGCCAGTGCTAACTACCCTTTTGCTAGGCTTTCGATCTTTCTTACTGATAATCTTTTAGGTATGGAATTGCTAGTAACAATTGGTGATAGAAACGGCTTGACCTCCTCGAGCTCTTGTGGTACAATTTTATCCCTGCGGAACCCAGACTTCCGATTCGGTTCGCGGAAGAGGGGTAGTGGGATGCAGCGGGGCTTGACCAGTGGCTCGTGACGGAACAGGCTGACTAAGCTGCAATAGACTAAACAAATAACCTACTAACCTTAACTTAAACCTCAACTTATTTCTTTTCTTTTTCTTCCTTGTATGTATCCTTGTTTTTTTTTTCTCACTGCCAATTCAGCGTCGTCATCGCTGGCAAACTCCAGGTAGTGATCGGATCCTACCTACTCCATATTTTGGCTCACCTACTTATTGGGGTAGTTCGTTAGTGTTAGATTGCTGGATCCTCCTCAGGTAGCCCCGTCGAAACGAAATAAAGAACGAGAGTAAGATATCAAAACTGTCTTCATTTCAAAATGAATTCCTTGTCAAAAAATGATTAATGATGCGGATAAGCCGATACCGACTCGTCAATCTCCCCCATACTCAATCCGCATCATATTACTTGCACGAAAACGGGGAACTCGTTAACAAACCTAGCCATCGATTTGATAGATTTTTCATCTTCCTATCTGGGTTGCTTATTAATAATAACGGGATCCGGGAAATGGGTGGGGCGCAAAGCCGAAGCCTTAAAAATGAATTGAAAAGGATTTAATTATTTTCTTTTCTTTTGTAAATTCTTTCGTATTTGTAGTTGAAAACAGTTGGGAGGAATTTTGGACTTTCTTTATCAGGAGTAATTGAATGACGAGGAGCCGTATGAGGTGGGAATCTCACGTACGGTTCTGTATAGTGACATTGGAGCTGTCGACTATTCCACGACTACACCAAAAAAACCCAACTCTGCCCCACGTAAAGTCGCGAGGGTTCGATTAACCTCCAAGTTTGAGGTAACGGCTTACATACCAGGTATTGGCCATAATTTGCAGGAACATTCGGTGGTCCCCGTGAGAGGCGGAAGGGTCAAAGACTTACCCGGTGTTAGGTATCACATTGTTAGAGGAACCTTAGATGCTGTAGGGGTTAAGGATCGTAAAAAAGGGCGTTCTAGTGCGTTGCAGAACATTGTCACAACTTGTATCATCGCGATGATTCCGTATCAGTCGTTCTGATATGTTAAATGTGTAGCCGACCCAGCATTGCCAGGGGACTGAAGCCTGCTACTACAGAGATTGATAGAGATTAACTGTTATCTATCTATTTGTATGAAACAACTTGGTGTCTAAGGTGTTCTATTCCAGTAAGTTGAGTTTTACCTGGACTCTCACCTAGAAAATCTTAGGACCTCTTTTCCTCTTGGAACAGGTTTAGATTACGACTACGGAGATTCGGTGAAGACTTTATGCACATCTACTGATTGGATTGATAAACCTACGGACATTCCTAGTAAGATAACTGAATTGCAAGATTTTCTTCTTCTATATCTAGACTTCGACTTCTTTTCTCCGTGGGATAGGAGAAAACGGATACTCAATGTGCGATGAGTAAATATGATTTGCATCTCAAAAAAGAGGTGGTTCAAAATCATTTGAATAGTTTCTATTCAATCATGTGGAAAGCTGTATTCGATGAAAGTCGCACGTGCAGTTTGGAGGGAGATCCTCGACTAACCGGTGGATCCACCCTACAATATGGAGTAAAGAAGCCAAAATAGTAGCTTAAGATACCATTGAAATAAAAGAATTGATTGAAATCTGACATATTTATATTTGTAAACTCGTGTCACATCGGAGCAGTGTAGCGAACAGAAAGAAAAATATCGAATCAGATCCAATTTATCGTAATCGATTAGTAAATATGCCGGTTGATCGTATCCTGAAAAATGGCAAGAAATCACTGGCTTATCAGATTTTTTATCAGGCTATGAAGCGGATTAGGTAAAAGACAAATAGGAACCCACTGTCTGTTCCGCGACAGGCGGTGCGCGGGGTAACTCCCGATGTAGTGACAGAAACCAGACGTGTAGGTGGATCAACTTATCGAGTTCCCGTTGAAGTAGTACCGGCGGAGGGAAAAGCTTTGGCTATCCGGTGGTCATTAATCGCGTGTCGAAAACGCTCAGGTCGAAGTATGGCTTCAAGATCGAGTGATGAATCAATGGATGCCGCGAGGAATTCCGGTAGTGCCATACGGAAGAGGGAGGAGACTCACAAAGTTGCGGAAGCTAACAAAGCTTTTGCCCACTTCCGTTAGTTTCGGATTCGTTCCAATCCACGACGGAAAGATTGTGGATTGGAACCGGGGCACAAACTACCGGGGAATCAAAAAACACTATGAAGAAATGGTTGAGTGAGGAGTCAACGACGGGTAACGGGTGTCTAAGCTAAGCCACAAGTGGGGATCGGCGACTACTTCTTTTCAGGTTGTTAATTATTAGACTCCTCCCAACCTAGTAGGATAGCGGGGGGGGGGCCGATGCAGAGTTGCGGAGTGCCTATTAGGTTCAAGTTAGGTACTTCAATAGCATTGTTCTTACAGTTGTTATCCAACATACTGGTTGCCTCAACAATTTCGCCGGTATTTACCGAAGGTAGTGGGCTGCCGGTGACTGATGCGTAGTGCGTCTGGTCGCTGCCAACAGAATGAGAGCCAACACTACGCTGCCGCCGGCCGACCTGTCATATTCTTCCTTGTCCCTATAGTAACCTTCCCAGGGTTCCGTTTCCATCAAGTACTTGACAACGGCCGTTCTTTCACTCCTTCTTATGGGTTCCCCGTAACCCAGATCCACCCCTATAACAACCCCTGTACGGCCATTCGCCGGGTCTGCTCCCTTAGTGCGTCCATCTTAGTCTTCTCTACAAAAAAGCGGACACAGTGGCTAAAAATTTTTTGAGATATCGGGGAGAAGCCCCCATATCCGAGAATTATGGGGACTCAATTAATTTCGGTTGACACAGATAGGTTTTTGTGATATATTACAAATTAACAAGCTTACTAGCCTGGGGAATCACTAATTATTTCCTGAAAACCGAAAATTACCATGACCGCAACTTTAGAACGACGCGAAAGCGCAAGCTTGTGGGGTCGCTTCTGCGACTGGATCACCAGCACCGAAAACCGTCTTTACATCGGATGGTTCGGTGTCTTAATGATTCCCACCTTACTAACCGCAACCTCTGTATTCATCATTGCTTTCGTCGCAGCTCCTCCTGTAGATATTGATGGTATTCGCGAACCCGTTTCCGGTTCTTTGTTATACGGTAACAACATTATCTCTGGCGCTATCATCCCTACTTCTGCAGCTATTGGGTTACATTTCTACCCAATCTGGGAAGCAGCTTCCGTCGATGAATGGCTTTACAATGGTGGTCCTTACGAACTTATCGTTCTTCACTTCCTACTTGGTGTAGCTTGCTACATGGGTCGCGAGTGGGAACTAAGCTTCCGTTTAGGTATGCGTCCTTGGATCGCTGTTGCGTACTCGGCTCCTGTCGCAGCTGCTGCCGCCGTCTTCTTGATCTACCCAATTGGTCAAGGAAGTTTCTCTGACGGTATGCCTCTAGGCATTTCTGGTACTTTCAACTTCATGATCGTCTTCCAGGCTGAGCACAATATCCTTATGCATCCCTTCCACATGTTGGGTGTAGCTGGCGTATTCGGCGGCTCTCTATTCAGTGCTATGCATGGTTCTTTGGTAACTTCTAGTTTGATCAGAGAAACAACTGAGAATGAGTCTGCTAATGCAGGTTATAAGTTCGGTCAGGAAGAGGAAACCTACAACATCGTAGCCGCTCACGGCTATTTTGGTCGTTTGATCTTCCAATATGCTAGCTTCAACAATTCTCGTTCTCTACACTTCTTTTTAGCTGCTTGGCCCGTGGTAGGTATCTGGTTCACCGCTTTAGGCATTAGCACTATGGCATTCAACTTGAATGGTTTTAACTTCAACCAATCCGTGGTTGACAGCCAAGGTCGTGTTATAAACACCTGGGCTGATATCATAAACCGCGCTAACCTAGGTATGGAAGTCATGCATGAACGTAACGCTCATAACTTCCCCCTAGACTTGGCTTCTGTTGAAGCTCCTTCTATAAACGGATAATATCCGTTTGGTTATGTAGCACAACTGGATACCAAACCTCTTAACTCCAGAGGGGGAGGTTTGGTGTCCAATGAGGTGAAGGTTCGTGCGGTATAACGAATGGAAAGGATGATAACAGCTTGTCACAATTTCACGATTATCAGTTTCCAACCTTGAATTATGAAAACTATTTGTATTTGGAATATCCTTCCGCGATTTGATAGGTTACGAAGTTTCCCACTCCGATTTGCAGAATGCTTGTAATCTCCCACCCCAATTTTTTGGATGAAAAAATTTGCATTCCCCATTTCAAAGATTTTCTATTGTCTTGTTACATACACGGAGTTGACATGTATGTGTATCAACCGAAGAACCAATCTAGCTTGCTTAACGGATAGATCTCGTTCACGTCCGGGGGGGCCGACTAAATCGACAGAGGGGGCGGACGTAGCCAAGTGGATCAAGGCAGTGGATTGTGGATCCATCACGCGCGGGTTCAATCCCCGTCGTTCGCCCATCCAATTAGGTAATTCGATCCCATCGCTCTGCTTGGGACAGGGAATAATTGTTAAGGTGGGTGGGATATGTGTGGGTCTACCCGACAATAACAACTTAGAATTCCCGATCTCATCCCAGTTTTGGATACGACTATTCACAGAAATCACTAGACTCGTTTGAAATATTTATGCCACTCTATCTTGAAATTTTCAAAATTATTGGTATAATAAATGTGGGAAATAGATAGTATCTACCGCATAGAATTAATATGAAGAAAGAAAATGGGGTAAAAGAGGTGGCAAAAGAAAGAGTAGGAAGTCCATATTTTTCATCTAAAATTTCGGAGTTGGTGGAAGTCAGTCTATTAGACCACTTCTTCGAATCATTGAAAAACCAACATCTCGGAGAATTTCTAATTAGTCCATCTTCCAATTATGAACCTTTTATCAGATTATCTGACTTGTGATTTCTGAGTTCACTATTTTTACGCAATCTGCGTGATTCACTGAAAAGAGATAGCGGCATCACCCTGGAGATGCTGATGTTGCTAGCAATACCAATTTCCATGCATTGCTTGGGTGACAAAAGGTCGATCGAAAGAAGTTTTGTATTAGCGGGAGTCATTAATGGGGGTGACGGAGTAATAAAAAAACAAGCAGAAAATTATGGTGACTTCTCCTGCGACTGCTTTCCCCGATTCGAAAGATCTTTATCTGTTGGAAGGAGTGGAGGGAGGGGAATACCTGTTTCCCACTACTTAGGTTTGAGCGAAGATATTTCTGCAGGTTCAACGGGAAAAGAGAAGCAAGTTCGTTGTGATGCGATGATTCCTCCGGTTTCCGGTAGATGGAAGACACGCGTAGTGAGGGATTCACTCCTTGGCAGAGATATATCCAAGGATGAGACTGAAAGGATTCAAGCATTTTGTAGGGATAGGTTTTTACAAAATTCAAATAGGTTTTTCAAATTCTATAACTGTCCGGTCGTTTCTAGAAACAACCAAAGTGATTTCGACTCGTTATTCTTTCGGGAAAATCATAACAAGCGAGATCTGGGTCGGTTACAAGCGACACAATTGATAAACGACTCATCAGGTGCCGTAGTATTAAACTCCTATGACAAGGCGTTACTTGAATCCGGAGATTCAGCAGATCACCGGGGGGATGGTTCGGGATTTTATTTCGAGCGAGAAGCCTTTTCCAACTTGTCTTCATTTACGTCTTGTGAAAAGGCGGCGTCGTTTCGTGGCTGTATCTCCGGGTTGGATTGTGGCAAAGATGGGGAAGAATTTACCATTCTACACACTTATTCACAAATGAGAGATGGATTAATAAGTCGACTCACCGAATTTATCTCGATAATTGAGAAATCGAATCTGATTTTTGATGGGGCAATAGTTATTGACGTCAGTAATAGCGTCAAATCTGGGAAAGGATTTCCATCGAAAACGAAGGGTGACACGCCGCTTACTCGAATATCTGGCAAAAAGCTTGGGCTAGCGAGTAGCAGACACCTCGACCTCGATGAGATTCTTCCAAACTATTTCCAAATATTTCTAGGTATACCTAGAAATATAAGTAATCGAAGTGAAAATACTACTTTTTCAAACTAATTGAAAGAAAAGGGTAACATACATTCAATATATTCTTTAGTTAGATTGTATGGACGAAATAGAATCATACCCCTCTACTCAACATACATATTTCTTTCCTATGACTATTTATGCGCATTACTTACTGAATATTTCCTCCAAATCAAATATCGGTTGGATGGCTGGACGGGGAGCGGGGAGTACACCGGTGTAACAAGAATTGCAACTGAATAAATAGTGTCGAAACGGAAAGATAACGTAGAGCGCCTATTGAACGAATATATTACCTCTCAAATTGATGAGTATGGAAATGTTCAGTCAAATGTGCATAGATGGCTCGATACGACCGGGGATTCGTCTCTTTTCCCTGTCGGGGAAGTCTTAAAGTATGACTTGGAGGAATCAATTTGCCGTGTATCAATAGTAAGAAACGAATTACTAAGTAATATTGGTGTCAGTCTCGGTAGTAACAATCAACAGAACGAAAAAGATTTTCATCGATTTCTCAATGCTTTTTTTCTTTATGAAATGATTGTTGCTGAGGTTACTCGCCAGAAAGCTTTGATATATACCATTGATTATTGCATCGAAAAATTGAACGATATAGATCTCGAGAAATTGAACAAGATAGATCTCATGAAGCTTGATCTTTTATCAAGTTTATTCGATGGTTACGTTGACGAACAGATACTTCTCCTCAAAACAATTCTTGAGAGAAAAAAGAGTTTATTCATTGAATCCAAACTGTTAATGAGTAAGAAATCGGTAGGCTCTTCGACCGAGCTGGAACCTGCAGCGAATCCTACTTATCTCGGGTTGCCCCGCATCGAATCCATCCGAGCAGGATTTTCAAACGATGCTCTTTCCATTACGGGGAGGCAATTTTGGAATCCGTTTCTGCATGATTTAAACCGTGGGGGAGGTTCAACTAGAGATATTGGTGGGAATACTTCGAGATACATCTCCGATCAGGTTGATAAACTAAACTTTCTAGACGACTCACCTATACGGAACTGTGCTGGAAGCTACTTTATTCCGAGAATCAAAAGGGATTTTTTTATTGGGAAATGCAACAGTAGTTACCTCAACGTCCTAGAAAACTTCTATGCGGGCTCCGAAGATGAAACCATCTCATCTAGTATCATCTCATTTATTCATCCCCAACTGTCGGATTCGTTGTCATCCAATTTATCGAGACAAACAGCAGGGGAGGTTGCTGGCCACGTACTCACGCCAATTCAATTTCTTCTGCCTAATCTGCATGAACCCACAGCATTAGTAACTCATCCAGATGGACTTTCCAATTCTATTTCGGATCTGAAGAGGTTACTGGCGAGTTTGAACTCATCTCCTCGTGAAACGATAGAGTCATTTCTATATCCGCGCAGTAGCGCTGGAGTTTATTTGGAGAAGACGTCGATAAACTCCGAATCATCGTCGGATCGGCGACCCCAATCTCGTCCCAAGAATCTGGTATTGGATCGAGTCTATCGGAAGAATTTGTCTATTAGGTATTTCTGGGAACCGGAAGAAGTGGAAACATCTTACTGGTCGCTAAGACTCCCATTATGCAACGATGTAACATCGAGATCTCTAGCAGAATCGATTGGAAAGGAGGTTGCGCGCGAAGATACGGACTACGCGGATCAATCTATCCGGAGAGAGGCTATTCGTCCATCCCACTTTATCAATTTCAATCAATTATTAAAAGAGTTGAACAGATATAAGATCTCTTGGATCTTTTGGAAAGACAATATCGGTGAAAAATGGAGATTATTTAGAGATTATATACCTTGGTTCTTTACCCCCACCTGGTGGAGATACTTCTATGATCTGATTAGAGAAACATATCCAGAAATAGTACTTAAAATAAGTTATGACTCAAATCATAATTTACCTAGAATTTATAAAAGAATTGCTGAGGATGTAGTAGATGGCGCGAAAGCCTATTTATTCCAAAGACTGCAAAGCCTAGGATTGAGATTTGACAACGATTCTATCAATACTATAGTATCCGAGATAGGTCTTCTTATTTTCGAAGAAATTCCTGATGAAGCGGAGATTTTACATTCGGGAGGATGGTCAGTATCTCAATTTTCCAATAGGTCTATCTTCTACTACTTCATTCTCTCAGTATTGATTGTTCTTGCATTATTCAAACACCCCTTGTCTGCCGTTTCGGGTTTCAATTCCTTTCACTCGTGGAAACGTTTCAATACTATTGAATACTTAACAGACCCAACGCGTGGATCCTATTTGAAAGAGGTAATGTATTCCCCTTCGACAAGCTAAATGGCAACGAGAGATCTACTAATCTATTCTTTGAATAGATTCTTGAATTATGTAAATAATATAATCTTCTTCTCCTTCGTGAAAAATGAACTCGATTCATGGATGTTTCGTAAAGAAAGCTCCGATATCCTAGATAGTAAGAAAGAACTACTGACTCAACATTTAGTGACGAATAAAATTATTTATAGGTATGTGTCGAAATTGAATTCCAACTATGATTTATTGAGCAACGAGATTTCTCATGAACCTTATCCACAAGAAAGATCTAATGTTTTGGCATACCTACTTCAATTCTGGCAAAATGATCTATTGAGTCACAAGATCCGTAAGTTGGATCCTGCGGAGAAGTGGGCTTTTTCCGCCCCCGAGAGAAATATTCTATTTTCAGCAACAACGAGACGAAGAGGCAGTCTACTAAATATGCCATGTCATGACATACCAATCTCACTCCAATCGGGATTATTACCATCTAAAGGAATTTTGCTAGTAGGATCCATAGAAACTGGCCGATCTTCCATTATTAGAGATGTAGCATTCGATTCCTACTTTCCAGTGGTGAAACTACCACTGAAAAAGCTGATATACAACCGATCCTTTTTTAATAATGTACGTGGAAATTTCATCTCGAAAGAAAGCGTACACCGATTAAATTTCGTTTTTGAAATGGCGAAAGAGATGTCTCCTTGTACACTATGGATTCAAGATATTCATGAATTGAATATTCATCGTTCGTATCATAAGCTAGAAGCTGATCCCAAATTCTTACTTTGCCAAATATTGAAAAGTATTGGTGACAGGCGCAGCAATCCCAACATCCGCAGGAATGTTGTTATCGCTACGACTCACGTACCTGCGAGGATAGATCCAGCTCTAATAGCTCCGAACCGGTTAAACTAATTAATAAATTTTCGAAAATCCAACGGGTATCAACGTCATAAAGAATTATCAATTCTATTACGTATCAAAGGTTGCGAAATGGAGGCTAATCCGCCTCTTCCCCTCATTGAAGGTACTGGGTCTGGAACTACGGGTTATAGTAAACGAGATTTATTCCTTCTTGCTAGTGAGGCGTTATTAATAGGTACTTCCAAAAGAAGTAAGATTATATGTAGTGACGCAATTGAATTAGCTTTGCATAGACAACATTCGACTGCTAGTGATATGGGCAATGGGATAGAATCCGGTTCTGAATGGGAAATCTTTTCTTACGAGATAGCAGAAGCTACTTCAAAGAATAGTTTGATAGATACTTATCTCACAAATACATATATTGGTATTGGTCGTGACGCGTTGAAGATGCGCTTTTACTATTTGTCTAACTGGTATGTGGAACCTTCAACAACCAAGTCAACATTTAATGAATTCACTCTATTTTCGCATATCCTAGGGATACTAGCTGGATTAGTAGCTCGCGATTCGCTCCAAATGAATATGGGAAAGAAAGAAAATTTCATTGTTATCGACAAACTCGTAGAGAATGACTTGAACCTAGCTTGCGGTGTACTAGAAAACCTCTCGACTAATTTCCCACGTTCAGAAATTTGTAGAGACGGAAGTCGACACAGTAATAGTTTTTCCTCTCCCGTTCCTATCGCTAAACCCAAGTATTGTTCAGATGTAACCTCTACAAGTCGTTCTTCTAAATTTACGAGAAAGGGGGGGTTTAGCAGTCTAACCGACTTCGAACTGCAACAGTCACCCGAACTAATAAACTCAAGTCCGACGGAAGTGTCGCGTGAGATCACTTGGTCCCATAAGGCTTGGCGTCTCCGTTTCCTGCGAAGCGGGGCTTATGAATTGATGAGGGTATTATCTGAACCCAATCATTTGTATAATTTAATTCTCCTCTACCAAAATCAGAATTATATACCCCAACAAGATTTCGAATTCAATAAGATTAAGGGTGACAAAAGTAAATGGTGTGAGAAAAGCGGATATCTATTCAGTTTTGAAAAATCTGCGACTAATGTGACAGATCAATCTATTAAAAGATTGGAAAACCGGTTGGTTAATATGTTGTTACGCGAGCAATTTCTCGAATTGGGAATATCCGGCGACTCATCTAATGAATATGAGACACACTGTAATCGATTCGATGAAACGACTCGACTCTTCGGGGGGCGCTTCATCTGGGACCCCATGCTTCTGTTCCAGCCAGATCCTAACATTCCTTCCTCGCGTCGCAGCTTGTTGCCGACGAAAGAACTGGCGCGGAGGCTTTACACCATTTACGGCATGAGAAGGCAGCACCTTAATAAAATGTCAAATAAAAAAATTAGAAATTTCTTTCTCTATCGTGAAGATAATCCGAAATTGAAGCCTGACTCATCTATTAGGCGGTGGAATAATCTCCCCTCGGATGAAGAGGAGCGAGATTCCGAATACGTCAAAGAAACTTCCTCTATGGATATACATCTGCAATATCCGCAGATATTTAGTCCCGCTCGCTTTGATTCCTACGTGGTAGCAGAAGATTTCCCGGAGCGATTTATTCGGTTTAGGCTTCTGGTTCACAGAAACAAATGGATGAGGCGAAACCGTTGCCCATTTCAGGATTTTCTTATCTATAATATGTTGCTTGAAGTTTATTACTACCTATTCAATCCGTTCTGGTTTGGTGGGGCGTCACTGGATCGAGCGACGAAACAATTTTTTCATGAAAGTTCATAGAGCAAATCTTAGATACCCCTCATTCTGTCTAGATCTCTAGCAATATAATTAGAAGCCAAATTCAGTAAAAGGAAGGTCTATATTTTCCTTTTGCTGATAAAAATCATTTTATTGCAACATCTTAAATGGTTAAGGTACTGAAGACCATTTCTTATATGAGTCTTTTATGAGTCTTTCTGCTTAGAAAGCAGATTGAGAGGGAGCAATAGCTTATTCCGTAGGGATTTTGCAAAACAGCTTTTTAACATCACGCTTGGAATAGATCCTTCATTTCATAAAATTGTGGATTTACTCCCCTCCCCAGATGACTGATTGATTCGCTCATTCCAATCGCTCAATACACCGGAATTGAAGTGGGGGCCCCCAAAAACGACCTCTGAATAGGCAGGGTCCTTGCCTTGGGGGTATTCGGGGGGGAGGGGTAAGGACGCACAAATATTTTTATCCCCAATTGTTAGAGCTGGAAATAAGCACGATAGTGAATCATTCGCTGGTTGGTGGGTCATGGCCCGACGCAATTTGATTTGGCATATGTGGGGTGGGAAACACAACTATCCAACTACTAGGAATTATTGACGTAGATTCGAACGAATCTCCCCGGGTAGGATTCGAACCTACGACCAATCGGTTAACAGCCGACCGCTCTACCGCTGAGCTACCGGGGAAAGTGGTGGGGGATTCAGTCCCATACATACTAAAAGACCTTTGTTCTTCGAACCGCTTCTAAATCTGTAATACGTTATTTCCCCGACATTTCGTGAAGTAAACTTCGCGTACACCCTAACTCCCATTATAGGAGGAGGCGGCGGCGATAGCAATCCCATTTGAATGGAAGGGTCCCCGAATCATGGGAGAGAGGGGGGGGGGGGCAATCGATCGAGGTCGAGATCAACCCCACAAGCCCCCCACGATCTGTATCGATCAATTACCAATTAGTACTTTCTATTCCCCCCCCTCCAAGAAGCATAGTAGAATAGCCGCAGGATTATCCTACCTCATGAAAAGAATTAATATTTTTGAGGAATGAAAATAGCAAAAAGGGGAGAGATAGAGAAGGGGAAGATGAACAATAGTCGGGAGAAATGAACACGAATTGGAGCTTCGTGAAACGAAAGTAGCAGTTTACGGCAAGGGCGGAATTGGGAAATCAACAACTAGCTGCAACATATCGATAGCTTTAGCTAGGCGGGGAAAGAGGATATTGCAAATTGGATGTGATCCCAAACATGATAGTACTTTCACTCCCACGGGATTCTTAATACCTACAATTATAGATACTCCGCAATCAAAGGATTATCATTACGAAGACGTGTGGCCCGAAGATGTAATTCATAGGGGTTATGGTGGGGTGGATCGTGTTGAAGCTGGCGGACCACCCGCGGGGGCGGGCTGCGGAGGGTATGTCGTGGGAGAAACGGTGAAATCATTGAAAGAATCAAACGCCTCTTACGAATACGACATTATTTTATTCGACGTTTTGGGAGACGTGGTTTGCGGGGGCTTCGCTGCTCCGCTGAATTATGCGGATTACTGTATTATTATAACAGATAATGGATTTGACGCACTTTTTGCGGCAAATCGCATCGCCGCATCAGTCAGGGAAAAGGCGCGTACCCACCCCCTACGGCTAGCCGGTTTGGTGGGAAACCGAACATCTGAAAGAGACTTAATTAACAAATATGTGGAAGCTTGTCCAATGCCCGTACTAGAGGTATTACCCCTAGTTGAAGATATTCGTATTTCTAGGGTAAAGGGAAAAACTTTATTTGAAATGGCTGAATGCCAACCAAATCTGAATTTCGTTTGTGATTTCCATTTGAATATAGCGGATTAGACTCTCTCTAAGCCAGAGGGAATCGTACCACGGGAAATTCCAGATAGGGAATTATTTAGCTTACTTTCTGATTTCTATTTAAATCCCAATTCGGGAAATAAAGGAAAAACTAAAAATGATCAGCAAGATACTCTGCATGATCAACGAGATACTTCACTTGGTTTCACGATTATTTGATACCGAGGAGGCTGCATCTTCGCGTATACACATATATAAATCTACACTTCTCTAAGGAAACACTTTCATGAAGACTCTTGAGATTCCCACTCTTGAGTGTGAAACTGGTAATTACCACACTTTCTGCCCCATCAGTTGTGTAGCTTGGCTATACCAAAAAATTGAAGATAGTTTCTTCCTCGTAGTAGGTACAAAAACTCGTGGTTACTTTTTGCAGAATGCTCTCGGAGTCATGATTTTTGCAGAACCTCGTTACGCAATGGCAGAGTCGGAAGAGGGAGACATTTCGGCTCAGTTGAATGATCAAAAGGAGTTAGAAAGAATTTGTTTACGAGTGAAAAACGATAGGAATCCCAGTGTCATTATTTGGATCGGGACCTGTACCACAGAGATAATAAAAATGGATTTGGAGGGCATAGCACCCAAATTGGAGAAGCAGCTTGGAATACCAATTGTGGTCGCACGGGCAAATGGGTTGGATCACGCTTTCACTCAGGGGGAAGATACTGTATTGGCCGCTATGACGCATCGATGTCCAGAGTATAATCATCGTACCACGTACCAACAAGGGGAAGACGTGGCTAAACATGTTGTTGCTGACGTCGCTCCAAACGAGAAATTTTTTGACGAAAAGGATAAGTCCAGTAGATGTAATTTAGTACTTTTTGGATCTCTTCCTTCGAGTGTAGCTTCTCAATTGAATTTGGAATCGAGGCGTCAGTCTGTCTCTGTGTCGGGTTGGCTACCCTCGCAAAAATACACCGAACTCCCCGCTTTGGGGGAAGGCGTCTACGTCTGCGGAGTAAACCCTTTCTTGAGCCGAACGGCGACGACACCGATGCGTCGGAGGAAATGCCAGCTGATCGGGGCACCTTTCCCTATTGGTCCCGATGGAACACGCGCCTGGGTCGAAAAAATTTGTTCAATATTTGGTGTAAAGCCAGAAGGTCTGGAAGAGAGAGAGAATCAGATATGGAAAAATCTTAGTGATTACCTTGAGCTAATAACTGGTAAATCCGTCTTTTTCATGGGAGATAATCTATTGGAAATTTCTCTGGCAAGATTTTTAATTCGATGCGGGATGGTTGTTTACGAAGTAGGTATTCCCTACATGGATAGGCGATATCAAGCTGCTGAGCTATTGCTTTTGCAACATACTTGTTGGAAGATGAAGAAGCCCATGCCTCGGATCGTCGAAAAACCTGACAACTACAGTCAGGTGCAGCGTATGCATGAGCTAAAACCTGACTTGGCAATTACGGGAATGGCCCACGCCAATCCCTTAGAGGCTAGAGATATAGATACCAAATGGTCGGTCGAATTCACATTTGCGCAAATTCATGGATCTGTTAACGCCAGAGACGCTCCCGAGCTAGTTACTCGTCCATTGCGACGTAGAAGTGACTCTGCATCAGGCTGCCGTAGCTTATCGAGACAGGCGGTAGATGTCTAATTAAGCTGCTATCAGAAAAAGAATTGTTGGAAATTAGTAATTAATCATTATGAAGAGTTATATGTAGTCATCTATAAAAGTTCTTAATCAAGGAAATTATTCATTTCATTAATTTTTTTTTCTCATTTTGTGGTTAAGAAAATAAACCCCAAACTCTCTGGTCGAGTTTGCAGTCCAAATAGTTAACTGATTTCATAAAATCATTTGTATTATCTCACATTCGTGTGTATAATGTACATGATATCGATATGGACATCGGAGGAGTGGATATCGAGATGGGGAATACCGTATGAGGGATCTAGACGGGGGGGGTGTGAAGGTTCGGAGGCGGGTGGGACAACAATTTCGTACATCAAAGATACTACAACGAATATAAATATATTGAATACTTTGTCACTAACTGGGCTAAAATCGATGAGTCCTTACATACTATTTGGCTTATATTACGGTTTACTTGCTACACTACCTGTTGGACCTCCCCAAATCTTATGCATGAGATCCTTTCTCTTGGGGGGAAATATCGGCGGCCTAACGTCTTTGAGCGGTTTGATGCTGGCGCAGCTAGCAACTACGATATCAATATATAGCTCACCGCTCTATATATGGCTATCAAAACCACATCTACTAACCGTCGTTGTAATACCTTACATGGTTGTATTTTGCCTGACAATTAACGACTTACCAAATTATCAGATTTTGCGGCCCGTCACCTCATTGCGCGATTCGCGATTAGTAGGTTTATTTCTAAACAGCTTCTTGTTTCAAATTCTGAATCCCATTCTACTACCGAATCCTGTGTTGACAAGACTAACCCACTTGCTTCTCTTCCGCTACAGTAGCAATTTAATGTTTGTAATACCTAGTTTCCTAGGTTGGTTAGGTGGTCACATAGCATTCAGCTACTTGTCCAAACTACTTCTAATTCGCGTGAAGAAGGATTCACCAGTAATATATCTATTGGTAAAACGTTCCATCTATGCAACTTTTAGTATTGTTTTTGTAGCAAACGCGTTGATTTATCTCGGTAGAGCTCCGGTGCCTTTTTGGACCATAAAGTTCATGAATGAATCCCATGATAAGGAAATTTCTTTTTGGGAAATTGCCGGGTACCCGGATTTCTTGTGGTGGTTCTTCAAGCCGTGGCCTACCTCTTCTTTTGACCCCTCCAGGGAGAATCGAGGTAATCGATTCATCAAAAATAGCCGATCCGATCTAAATAGCAGCTTTTACAAGATAAAAACATCTACGTATTTTTTCAGGAAGTGTTTAACTGATGGAAAACAGAGATTATGCATTGCAGCGTTGCCCAGTTTGTCAATTTTTGAGAGATAATTGGAGAAATCTCTGGTGGGGTCCCATGGATTTGCGGGGACCTATTCCTCATACCGAGGCTGGATTTTACAAAAATTGGTAAAAAATAAAATTTTTCAGGAAGAATTAAAAGATCGAATCAAATTATTGGATACTGGGTCTCCCTTTTTAAAAGCGATGGGAAGGAAAATTCGATTGGTAGGTAAGGGTGAAAGGAGGATACCCCACGCCTACGACCCTTTTGTGAATGGTTTACGTGTGCGAATTCCGGTCCCACAAACATTTTTAACGGGAGATGAGTTGGGTTTGACCAGATGGTATTGGACTGAGTTAGAGACAAGGGAAAAAATTAGAAAGGGGAGAGATGCCGCTATAGCTAAAAAAAATTTAATTGAGGATTGGATTTCTTCGAATAATGGGGGATTGAGGCGGGGAGGCGGGAATCCTCTACCGTGGGAAACTTTGCCGGCAAAAGCTCGACGTATGTTCCAATTCATGTTCAAAAACCGAGTTTTGTACGATTATGACGTGCAAAAAATTCTCAGGAAGGTGAAATCTCCGTCCGGGCCCGTTGTTACTTGGGAAGAAATTATGAACTTGGATCCCGAGGATCGAGCATTATTTTTCACTTATATAAAACAAGAAGAGAATTGCTACAAATTTGACCGAATTTTCTTATCAAATAGATTTTCGGTAAGCGGTCGGAAACGCCCCCTAAACCCAAAAAAAGGGGCGCGCACACTCCACAAAATTGAGGATCTGAGTGCGAATCTGGCTCGGAATAACGAACTATATTTCGATACTGAGTTTGATTTTCCGGGAGCAGATGGCGATATCCGGCACAGAAAATTGCGGAATGTTGGCTTCACCTTCGCAAAGGGAAAACCCAGATCAACGAAATTAGTGAAGCGATATGCGAGAATATCCGACTTCCGTCGAAAATTTTTGAGGGGGTCCATGCGGTCCAGGAGACGAAAGACGTTGCTCCGGAGAACACTTCAAGAGAAAGTGCGTTCGGCTTTTTTCCTTAGATTAATGGAAATGCCAATTTTACTTCAGCTACCCGTTGAGCGGTTAACGGGTTCGGAGACCGAAAAATTGTCTACTGGCTCGAAGAAGATCACGGATTACCAATTTGGGCAGCAATTAACTACATTCCCGCCGGCAAAGAAAACTTTAAGTCAGTCGAAACTTGCTCGTTCAGCTGTAGCGGCTAGATCAGACATAGGTCCCATTCATAATGGAAGGGGCTACATGCTGGTTTTTCAATCGAGATTTCGAAAGTTTCTGAAGCTACCTGCACTTATAGTTTTTAAAACTTTTGGCCGCATGTTGCTTCGGCAAAACTCCGAATGGAATAAAGACTGGACGAAATGGAAAAAAGAAATTCACATTAATTGTACGTTTGATGGTGAGGAGTTCTCGCAGGATCAACTCCCCCCCCGCTGGTTGAGAGAAGGTATACAAATAAAGATTGTATATCCGTTTCGGCTGAAGCCCTGGCACTCCAGTGGGGAGAAAAAACGACTGACTCCTCGGAAGAGATATATGAAAGCTGACTCTATTGAGGATCAAAAATTGGAAAATAACCGGAAGTTGAAACGAAAGAGGCCTAGATTTACCTATTTAACTGCTTTAGGATATCAGACAGATATACCTTTTGGAAATATCCAGAAACAACCTTCATTCTGGAGGCCCGTGCGAAAGGGACTGATTCGAGCTTGCGGGGAAGGATTTTCACTAAGAACCAAGCAAGCCTACCACTTTCTCGATTCCAAATTCAATTTGGGAAAAGTGTTGAAACCGAGTCTAATTCTGTTGAGGGAGTTCAACCTGTTTCTCAAGGCCGTAGGAGTCTCAGCTGACTCCGTCTCAACGAGTAATATTCAGATACGTCCCTTACCCACCAGCGATACAAATGAAATACTGGAATCGAATTTAAATTTTAGTGGAGGAAGAAGTGGGGGATCCTTTGATGTCAGCGAGGAGGTGCAACTAGCTAGTGATGTTAATAAGCAATTAGTTACTCGGAAATCAAATAATAGTAAATTAGTAGCGAATAATTACGTAACCGGATTGCCAAATCCGTTAAACGGGGGGGTTGACCTAGATCAACCGGACACTGAAACAACTCATGTTGATGAATTAGCTTTAAATTACAGGTTGAAGGATACAGACCTCGCCAATTTTACAAAATTCGATGGGGAAGAATTCACAGGTTTTAAAGAAATGGCCTCGAAGCTATATATACTCATTGCAGAAGCAGTCGATAAATCCCTTTTGGTTACATCAATATCTTATCTAAAAGTTAGCAGAAATTTATGTTACTACTTTGACGAACTTGTTGCATTGCGCGCGCAACTAGCAGAAGTAACTAACACCACCATTCGGGAAACAGGTTGGGTTTTTCCCAGATCGAAAAATGGATTGTCACGGTTTGGCGAAACTCAGTGGTTACCTCAAGCTTATCTACATAACACTATTTGGGACCTCGGCGTGAAAAAACACTTAAACCTGAATTTACTGGCGACTGGTAGCAGGAGCAGTCGGGAGGAGAGGGTTAAAAGCGACGTAGGCCAAAGCGGTACCCCTTACCGGCCTGAGCAATCTTTGGCTTATTCGGTGGAATCCTCCAGGCTTTCAATCGGGTACGACTCGGCTATTTCAAGTTCAAGTCAAATAAGTAATTGCGCAGACATCTCGTTTGGTGGGGCGACTAGTGAAGTTGCGAAGGAGTTTTTCAGTGAACAGGTTTTGAAGTGCGTAGAAGAATGGGGATTTTTGAAGAAGTTATATGATCTAGACGCTAGTAATTGGAATAAATGGTTGGATTGCTTTTCTGAATACAATTTGCCACTAGCACTGTGGCGCGACGTAGCGCCCTACAGATGGAGAATTAGTTCCGACTGCTTGAACGAACTCAGTGATATCGGAAAAAAGGTTGCGGATGGGCGGGAATATCACGTCCCTCAAGATGAGTCGCGCAATTATTCCATATATGCCGGAAAACCCTTACTTAGGGACCGAATTAGAAATCTCAGTAGGCTCCGCAAACGTAGATATCTATTACAAGGTCTCATTGATTTTGCACGAAATGGAGATGTGCAAAAATTTTCCATTCGACAAGATGCTGCCGCACAAAGGTTTTGCTGCGAAAATCGCACTTCAAAAATGACTGAAGTGAGAGGGGGGTGGGTGAGTAGATTCTCCGACTTACGGACTTCCGAGTCAGAGATCAAATTCAACTCTAAGTTTGATTTGATGCCGTGGCTAGTTACAGATTTTGCAAGAGCAAAAGGTCTTTTTAAGAAGAAAATAAGGAGGTCAAGAGATCCTGTTTTGAAGGATAATACCACATACGGCATAGTATTAGATATAAGTCGTAGATTCCAAAAAGTATCTGATGAACTGTACGAAATAATGCTAGATGAAAGAGAAGATGCAGACTACCTTTTTCGGTGGAAATGGAAGTCTGAAGTGAAGCTAGAAAATTTGAGAAGCCTGACAGCTCTCGCAAGAATGTTAGGAGATGACCGCGATCTCGTCACACTTTGCGCGAATACCTGTATAGATTCGGAACTACTAGACTTATATTTCAACGCAAGAACGAAACTTGGTCTTTTCCACGACTTGTCTATCCTCTCGGCTCATCGTTTACCAATATTATTTGACGACCAAAATTTGGTGTACAAAATAATTAATCCCTTGCTGAAATTCAAGTCTAGGTTGAGAAACAGAGTCAGGAAACGACTATACAAAAAAATATATAGTGATACTTATATCTCAAAACTGTCACTTGTAGCCACAGAAGTAGACAAAAAACGGTCTCGCATTTATAACATTGGAGATCTCCTGCTTCCACGACGTCGACGGGAATTTCGATTCCTTCGATCTCTGCTAATGTCGAGGTCTGCAAAACCAGGAGCACACTACTTCGATTCCGAAATCGATCCCATATCGAAAATTGAACAAATCCGCGGTAGCAAAGAATCTGAGCCTTTGGAGCTAAGGGAAGTTCAAAAGGTTAAACGATTTCTGTGGCCCAGCCACCGTCTAGAGGAGTTAGCCTGCACCGGTAGATTCTGCTTCAACATTACTACTGGGAGTCGATTCGCGGTACTTAAAATTCGTATGTATCCCATTATTCGGAATTAGCAAGGGTAAAGGGTTATGAAGCGCGAAACGGAGATTTCGGCAGATGTGTAATTAATTGGAATTACCGAAACGGAGGTATTTCCAATTAATTACACGATATATATATATATATATATAATGAGTCGTGACAAAAGCTGTGACTATTCGTGGATGAGACATAGATACCCACGTCTACCTGATGCAGTACTGCATCACACGTAGAAAAAAGTCGAACTTCGCTTCCGTCCAAGGCGCTATTGCTGCAACTGCTGACTAAACAGCTTATAATCGACTTAAGACGGAGCAAGCAATCGTAATTATTATCATTATTACTACGGATAAATGTAAATCTATCGACGCGCAGCTAGTCGGTGGGAACAAAGATACTGGGTTCACCGCTTCCCAAATTTATTATTTGACTCATCAGATTTTAAAGCTTACTTCCCACCTGGAATCACACTCCGAAGACTACTCAGCCCAAAGAGGTTTGCGAAAATTACTTGGTAAACGTAGGCGTCTTTCAATTTATTTATCCGATGAGAATACAGCTCCATACATCAAAATTGTGAAAAATTTGGGTATTCGGGGTTTAAAGGGGCGTTAAACGTTGGATCGAGGTTTGATATTTCGACGTGTCACAGTTGGCGCAGCTTCTTCCGACGAAGTCCGACGAAGCTAGATCCTGTGATATTTACTGGAAAGGAAGTAATTCACGGGTATGCATCTTAAAGAATTGGATCCAGTTACAGTAAGCATGGGCCCCCATCATCCATCTATGCATGGTGTTCTTCGGCTTGTTGCTACCTTAGATGGCGAAAATGTTGTTGATTGCGAACCAATCTTGGGATATCTGCATCGAGGGATGGAGAAAATTGCTGAGAACAGGACGATTTTGCAATACCTTCCGTACGTGACGAGGTGGGATTATTTAGCCACTACGTTTACTGAAGCAGTAACGGTCAATGCGCCAGAGAGATTAGCAAATATTCAAATACCCGGAAGAGCTAGCTATATACGCGTAATCATGCTCGAATTGAGCCGAATAGCTTCGCATTTGCTATGGCTTGGGCCGTTCCTGGCAGATATTGGTGCACAAACTCCATTTCCTTACATACTTCGAGAGAGGGAAATGATTTATGACTTGTTCGAGGCTGTTACCGGTATGCGGATGATGCATAACTACTTTCGCGTCGGGGGAGTTGCCGCAGATTTGCCTCATGGATGGGTAGACAAATGTTTAGACTTCTGTCACTACTGTCTCCCAAAAATTCATGAATATGAGCGGCTAATTACAAGGAATCCCATTTTTTCAAAACGGGTGGCGGGAGTAGGTTTCATTAGCAGACAAGACGCTATCAGTTGGGGTTTATCTGGACCTGTATTACGGGCCTCGGGAGTTAAGTGGGACCTTCGCGAAGTCGACCACTACGAATGTTATGACAACCCGGATTGGCAGATTAAGTGGCAGGAAGGAGGAGACTCCTTAGCTCGTTATTTGGTGCGAATTGATGAAATGAAGGAATCAATCAATATCATTCAACAGGCGCTGAAACTTATTCCGGGAGGTCCGTATGAAAATTTGGAGGGTCGACGTCTCGTCCAGCAGAAAAAGGGAATAGACTGGGGTGGTTCCAATTACCAGTTCGTAGGCAAGAAATCTTCTCCCACCTTTAAGTTGCCTAAGCAGGAGCATTACGTAAGAGTAGAAGCTCCCAAGGGGGAATTGGGAATCTTTCTGGTTGGAGATGACAGTGTTTTTCCCTGGAGATGGAAGATTCGCCCACCGGGTTTTATAAATTTGCAGATTCTCCCTCAATTGATAAAAGGAATGAAGCTCGCAGATATTACGACAATATTAGGTAGTATAGACATCATTATGGGAGAGGTTGATCGCTGAAATGGCAACTAATATCGAAATTTACAGAAAGCAATTAGTTCAATTACTTAATGACTTGGAGTTTGCAACAACTTCCTTTGGATCAATTTGGATTCTAGTTTCTACTCTCACTTTAGTTACGGGAGTCGCGGTGGGGGTGCCAGTAATCGTGTGGCTCGAGCGAAAGGTGTCTGCGGGGGTACAGCAACGTACCGGACCGGAATATGCGGGTCCGTTGGGAATTACTCAATCTCTGGCGGATGGAATCAAACTTCTACTAAAGGAAGATATCATTCCATCCAAAGGTGATGCTTGGTTATTTGTCGTTGGACCAGCCGTTGTAGTCACACCAGTCCTAATAAGTTACTTGGTAATACCCTTTGACCAAACTATCATTTTATCTGATCTGGGTATAGGTGCTTTTCTCTGGGTCGCCGTTTCAAGCATCGTACCTTTGGGTCTTCTTATTGCAGGATACGCCTCAAATAACAAATACTCCTTCTTAGGCGGCTTAAGGGCTGCTGCTCAATCTATCAGTTACGAGATACCCCTGGCCTTGTGTATATCATCTGCAGCCCTACGTGCGATTCGCTAAGCATTAGTAATAAGTGAAAACTTACTAGTTATTAGTAAGTGGTATGGAAGTATTATTAAGTAGTAGACCAAATAGTTAGTTGGGTGAGATCAAACGGCGTTTTCGCAGTTACGGGTTCAAACCCCATACCCCATGTACGGGCGTAGAAGCAGATCCGAGCGGTGAATTGAACGCCGCCTCACCCCAGGTCTAGGCTCCATCCAGGCTTGATGCGGGAGCAGGTATTCGTTTTCCGTCTTCCCCTAGGATTGGATGGAAGTGAACAGCGAGAAACACCAATATGCGCAAGAGATTTGCCAAGCAGAGGGGGTTGCGATAGTAAGGAGGGGCAACCGGAGCACTAAGATACCTAAAGAGTTGGAAATTGTAAATTTTCATCTGCTTCTCCTAGTGTTTCCGCACATGAGATAGACTCAGTCTCGGTAGGGACGGCTGAGTAGTGCATCCGAAGTATTTCAGTCTCGAGTATAGTCCTGTTCACTGCGATGATAACCGTTTGGAACGAAGTAAGCCCCATGACAGTTTCGGTGATCAAAAAATTGATTATGAACTTCTTTTAGTTTTAGCCTAGAGCTTGCTGCAACAGGCACATCGCCGAACTAGTCGATCTGATTTTTATTTTCATCTCCAGATGGAACTAAAATTAATTTCGTTGCTTTTTCTATTCAAAGATGACGAAGATATATGCTGAACCTGAGAAGTTTCGCAACAGGTCGTGATAAAAAAAAAATGAGGCTGAGATAGATTCAGAAGCAATTACCTTGTCGTGGCAAACAGAATCCCATCAATTCGAGTCGGTGATTTTTATTTAAGTTAAAGATGATGACCATGCGTCAATAATCCCTCTCTATGAAATTGATGAGGAGCCGTATGAAACTCCAATTTCACGTACGGTTTTGAATTAGAGGCGGAGGTCCCGCCGACTACTCTTATCTGGTAGCTTGAGTACGGTTGATATAGTCAAGACACAGTCCAAATATGGCTTTCTCGGGTGGAATCTGTGGCGTCAGCCCATAGGGTTCATAGCCTTTTTTATTTCGTCACTAGCGGAATGTGAGAGGCTGCCATTCGATCTGCCGGAAGCGGAGGAAGAGCTGGTAGCAGGTTATCAAACCGAATATTCGGGAATAAAATTTGGTCTATCTTATGTCGGTTCTCACTCAAATCTATTGGCTTCCTCGCCATTTGTAACAATTTTATATTTGGGTGGATGGGATTCCTCAATCCCGTTCCTTGAAAATCTTGGACGAGATTTTTCATTTCCAAATTCTAGTGGTGAGTCCTTCGACGTGTTGGGGCCAGGGGTGGGCATCATCACCACATTATCAAAATCTTATTTATTTCTATTTATCTCTATCTTAACAAGATGGACTTTGCCTAGGGTAAGAATAGATCAATTACTAGATCTCGGATGGAAATTTCTTCTGCCCATTGCTTTAGGAAATTTGTTGCTGACAGCCTCGTTTCAACTCCTGTTGATAAGCTAATCTCCTTTGGTTCAGTTTCAGTTCAAGTCAAATCTATCTAATGTGAAGAAAGAAAAGAAACAAACGGCATATTTGTTTCTTTTCCTGTACATATAAGTTTATCTGTACCAGAAACAAGTAGCAAGTTCGGTTTATCTATTCTATGTTTTCCACACTAATTGAGTTTCGAAGTTATGGGCAACAAGCCGTAGAAGCCGCGAGATACATAGGTCAAGGCTCCGCGGTTACTTTAGATCACTCAAATCGTTCGCCCCTAACTGTCCAATACCCGTATGAAAAAATTTTATCATCCGAACGTTTTCGTGGACGCATCCATTTCGAATTCGACAAATGTATCGCCTGCGAAGTACGTGTCCGAGTATGTCCGATCAATCTGCCAGTCGTAGATTGGATCTTGATGAAGGATATCAAAAAGAAACGGTTGAAGAGCTATAGCATCGACTTTGGCGTTTGCATCTTTTGCGGAAACCGTGTCGAGTACTGCCCAACTAATTGCTTGTCAATGACTGAAGAGTATGAACTTTCCAGTTATGACCGTCACGAACTAAATCACGACCAAACAGCTTTGGGGCGTTTACCTTTTTCCATATCCCAAGATGTTTCGATTCAAGTGGTTTCGACTTCATTAAATTACTTATCCAAAAGGTTCGGGGGTGAGAAGCGTAATACCAAATAAAATAGTCACTCGTAAATTATTTGGATTTTATAGAAGATCAATTGATTCATTTGGTTATTCGTAACGAAGAAAAAGAGAAAAAGAACGAGTATGACGTAGAGGTAAAAATTTCACAAAATATTGAAGTAGTTGCGTCCAACGAATCTATCTGAATTAATTCATGAATTTATTTTGTCACTAATAGAATCGGGTATTTCGCTAGGAAGTTTCGGCGCAGTATCATTTGCTAATGTGGCTCATTCTGCTTTTTCCTCGGGGTCGGTTTTCACCCGTATATCCCTATCATACTTAGTATCGAATGCTGATTCCGTAGCTGCCGCACAACCGCTTGTTTATGTAGGAGCTATAAATGTGTTAATTGTGTCTGCTGTAATGGTTACCGACAAACCGACGCGATTTGATTCTACCACTCGGGGCGTGGGGTACTTCACCGTTTCGGGGGCTTGTGCAACCCTCTTTCTGGTATTGGTTAATATGATTCATAGTACAAAATGGTTTGATATAAATTTCACCAATCAATCGGAGATTCTTCTGCCAAATACACCTAGGATTGACGTCCACCAACTCGGTTACAAATCACTGAGTGATTTCTTAGTTCCGTTCGAGCTTCTTTCAATACTTCTTTTAGTTGCTTTGGTGGGAGCAATTAACCCAGCGCGTGACGAAGACGCAATTGCGGCTGACAAGAAGTCATCTTTTTCATCATCTCGTAGTAATTCTTCATTTTTCTGATTAATCCTAACCCCCAAAATGGAAATGGGAGAAGAGGTTGTAAAAAAAGTTGACTTACCGACATTTCTGAGGAGGATTTTAATAAATCATGTCTGAAAACGGACTAATTTTAGGTGCTTACCCTTTGTGTGTCGGATTTCTCGGCTTAGTTACAAGTAGAAATATGGTTAGGGCACCCACGAGTCTGGAGTCAATTTTTAATGCGGTTAATTTAAATTTTATTACATTTTCAAATTTTTATAACAATAGGCAAGCGGGGGGGGAGATATTTCCAATATTCGTGATAGCCATTGCGGCTGCTGAGGCCGCCACTGGGTTAGCCATCGCCCTTTCTCTCCGGCGAAATAGGAGATCTACTCGTATCGATCAGTTTAATTTGCTAAAATGGTGATTGATAGGTACAGAAATTGGTTTTACCAATCTAATCAATTTTTCGTTCAACTAGGTTATCCCTATCTATCAAATTGTTTCGGGACCTTCTTTCACGTCGTGTTTTAGAAGTAGCCAACTTATTCTTTCAAAGAAAGGGGACGAGTTTTCGAAAAAAGAAATGGGATCCGATCGGATGGGTTTGGAAGCAAGTATAAATATTTTATTTAGTGAGATAAATAGGTATTTGTGTAAGGGACAGGGGAGGAGGGAAAAAGTCTTATTTCAACTTCTTCATTAAGAAAAATTGGTATACGAATTCAATAGGAGTAAGTAAACTCAATGGCACATTCAGTGAAAATCTACGACACGTGTATCGGCTGTACTCAGTGTGTAAGGGCATGTCCTACGGATGTGTTAGAAATGATACCCCGGGATGGCTGCAAGGCAAATCAGATAGCCTCCGCTCCCAGAACAGAAGATTGCGTGGGTTGTAAAAGATGCGAATCTGCTTGTCCAACAGATTTTTTGAGTGTACGTGTCTACCCAGGGGCTGAAACCACCCGCAGTATGGGTTTAGCCTACTAGTTAATCGATAAAACGGTAAAGATTAATAGTTAAGTTACTTCGACTCGTACTCGAAGCTTCAAAATTGCGAAGTCCGGGTATGAGTCGTCGTAATTGGCCCACACAGCCTCCTTCGCATCAAAAATTATTTTTTATTCGTGATGAGTAATGTACCTCGGCTAACGACGATCGTTCTCTTCCCAATCCTTGCTAGTCTCTTGCTTCCAATTCTGCCTCGTGACGGAAACAGAATCATTCGACGGTATACCCCGGGCATTTGCATATCGGAATTCTTGCTGATTACTTACATATCTCATTGCCACTTCCAATTTGATTCCCAATCCATCCAGTTAATAGAGACGTCCAACTGGATAAACTACATCCATTTCCATTGGAGATTAGGTATTGACGGACTTTCCACGAGTCTCATTTTACTTACGGGTTTTATAACTACTTTGGCAACTTTAGCGGCTTGGCCGATCACTCGTAATACACGGCTATTTCATTTTTCGATGCTAGTTACGTATAGCGGTCAAGTTGGGTTGTTTGTTTCCCGCGACATCTCGCTTTTTTTCTTCATGTGGGAACTGGAACTAATTCCAGTCTATCTACTTCTATGCCTGTGGGGCGGAAAGAGACGTCCATATTCGGCCACAAAATTTGTTTCATACACAGCCGGCGGCTCCATCTTCCTCCTAGTAGCAGCCTCAACCACGAGTTTCTATGGAAACGGGGTACCTTCTTCTGATATCCAGGTTTTGATGGGTAAATCATACCCTATCTCGTTGGAAATTGCTCTCTATCTAGGCTTCCTAATTGCCTATGCGGTGAAACTGCCGGTATTCCCGTTTCACACTTGGTTGCCAGACACTCATGGAGAGGCACATTACAGCACATGCATGTCACTAGCTGGGGTATTGTTAAAAATGGGGGGATACGGGCTGATTCGAATCAATTTGGAGTTGCTGATTCATGCACACCTTTTCCTTGGATCATGGCTGGTATTGCCCGGAGCAGTTCAGATTGTATATGCCTCTTCAGCTTCTATGAGTCAGCGTAATCTCAAGAGACGGATAGCCTATTCATCAATTTCTCACATGGGTTTTGTAGCCATCGGAATTGGTTCTTTAACGGACGCGGGTATTAACGGAGCCATATTGCAAATGATTTCTCACGGCTTAATTGGCGCGGCGTCATTTTTCCCTGCAGGTACTTGCTACGACAGAACGCATACCCTTTCCCTCGACGAATTAGGGGGAATGGCAACTCCGATGCCTAAACTATTTACCACGTTTAGCGCATTCTCGTTGGCATCTCTTGCATTACCAGGGATGAGTGGTTTTGCATCGGAATTATTGGTATTTTTGGGAGTTGTTACCAGCGAGCAATACTCATTTTTATTCAAAGCGGGAATTACAGTACTGGAAGCAACTGGTACAGTATTAGCCTCCATCTACCTGTTATCCATGCTACGCCGAATATTTTATGGCTACAGGTTGTCCAACGAATCAAATCCTTATTTAATTGATTTTGGTCCGAGGGAGGTATTCACCTTGACCTGCCTCTTCTTACCAATACTAGGTATCGGTTCGTATCCAAATCTAATTTTACCTCTACGGAATAGTGAAGCGTCTTCAATATTGCTTTCATATTCGGATATGAGGTAGGGGGGGGGCCGACTTAAACAAATCACACCATTACCGATAATTTGATACGAAGTGGAGAATTACTTGGTTTTCGGTTCTTACCTGGTGAGAAAGCTCGCCAATTCCAGCTGCACCAGCAATACCTATATATGATACGCTTGCCACTTTCCAACTGCTTATGCTTGCAATCGCTAGCGCGAATATAAATAGACTGGGGTGGGGAAACAGAAACAAACAAACAAGTGGATGCAGCTACTTCCTGCTCATCTACTAAATGTTTGTTTCCGCCCCCCCATTTTTAGTTTAATTTTTAATTTACTTTTTCCACCAATTAATATTTTGCCTACTCAATGAAACCAAAAACCCAGTAAACTACACGTTTTTATATCCGATTTAGTAATTCTCGATTCTGTTGTTTTTATATAAGCCATCCGTAGTTATGTAACCCAACCCCCAACAAATTGACTCCTGGGAAGCGAACCCGAACTGAAAAAAAACCTGTAGATGCTGCCGCAGCTGGCCCCTCCCCCATCCACTTGTTGGTTACCCTAATATGGAGGTAAGTCGCGTGTATTGACCGAGTTACTGGCGCCCAAGTTTCTTTAGGGTCCCAGCTCCGATAAGATCCCCGAGCTTCATTAGCCCGCACCGCTCCGGAAAGTATGCCGATGGTTGATGGCGAGAACCCCAAGCCTATAATTTGGTAAGCCCATCTATCTAATCGATTAATTAATTGACATTTTCTTGAATTCGAGGGTGGTGAATGGAAAAAACTCCGTGCATCAGTTCCGCTACGAATGTTTGGTAACGTACTACACCTGCCGCAACTGCATTTTGAATCGAAAACGCAGTAATTGCCTACTTGACCATAAAAAATACTCGATGAAGATATTGCCGACAAAGATCCGCGTAACAGGGTTGCGTAACTCGGTGGCGTCGTACTTACATGCGTCATCGACCGATGAGACTGCAAAGCAGGTACTAAAGGCGCGGATTGCTGCATCTCTTCAGGAAGACCTAGAGTTGCAAAGGCGTGAGTCGACATAGCACCCGGCGCTGCAATTGCACCTGACAACCCATTCTGATTCCTGACTTCTGGAATTACGTATAATAAAGAAAAACTCCATGAAGGAAACATTGATGACTCGTACAAATTGCTCGGTGGTAGATGCCTAGTTTGGAACCAGCGGATTACTGAAAATTCCGTCGTACGGGGAGAAGCAATTGTCATACCCCCCTTGCTAAGTCTATTTGACTTATCAAATTCGTAAAATAAATTGGTCAGATTCAGCGGCGTAGCAGAAGGAAGCATCAGAAATGAGATTTGGATAAAGGCGCGTTCCATATAGGTATACGTCGTGATGAAGGGAGACCGGTAAATTATTCCAATTCGATTTGATCAGATTCAAATCAATTACTACCAAAGTAGTATCTTTCCTTTCTTTCTTGTACAAATGCATAGAGGGATAGATTTACCGTTTTCGTAACTCGAATAGAAATTAGGTACCAATTTCTATTGATTTGAAAAGTATACCGAACCAGAGGAAATACTTATTTACATTATAGAAAAACTCTATCTACATATCGATAGGTATTTCTTACTGATCCGTTTAATAAACATGGATATAGAAGTTGAAAACTTTTTAAATGCCGCTACTCGGATTCGAACCGAGATGCTCTGGCACTGCTTCCTAAGAGCAGCGTGTCTACCTGTTTCACCATAGCGGCTTTTTTTATAGAAATAAATATATGTATATATATAAGTATGGAGGCATTCTATATCAGTTTGGGATAGCACGTCAACGTCTAGTTGCGAAAGATATAAGAGTATGCCGTCAAATTACTGCCAAAGTGGCGGGAAAACTAAAGGTTCCCTCGGAATAAATTGTTTTACCAAATAGAATACCAATTCAACAAAATAGAATACCAATTTAACAAAAAATTAATGGAGTTGAAGTAGTGCTAGCACTAGCATAAAGCGCCAGACATACATATATATGTATGTCTGTATACGTATATAACGGAATATGGCGCAGTTTGGTAGCGCGCCATCTTGGGGTGATGGAGGTCACAGGTTCGAATCCTGCTATTCCGAATGAAGATAGAGTCATTAGGTTTGTGAAGAAGCAGTAATACCGGTTTGTCGCTCTTCCAGGCAACCAACTGACAAACTGAAATACATCTAATTTTAGGTAGAAAACTTCTTGCTACCCCGAGACCTGCGGGATAAACTCCGAAAGAAGCAGGAGGCGAGAAGGAGGTATTTTTGACTTACTTCTTCTTTCAAAGTCATTTGTTTCGCCCCTGCACATACTTCAAGAAGAGGTATAGTCCCCTATCTCTCTTTCGCTGTCCCAAGTTTTGGGTGTCTCCATTTATCGGAATGAAATAGCAGCTACCTACTAGTTAGCCATAAACTCTTGCAATATCAAACCTATTTCACGTTTCAACTCGTTGTCTGTTGAGTTCGATATTCATCAATCAAACTTACTTACGTCATAGACGTGACTGAATAAATCGTGGCTGACTGGTTTCGAAGCTGTAAGACGAAATGCTTCATATTTTTGGTGAAGTATCCCATATCACCAAGTCGGATTCTTCGCTAACCTTGATGTACCAGTACTAATTAGTGTTACATTTTCTTTTTCGCATCTCGGGGTTTTTTACTTTTTTACACAATCATTCGCTTTATATATATATATCTAATACGTTTTTATAGGTGGCGGAGTAGAAAGTACTCCTAGCCTTTCTAGGAGTCTTTCCTTTCTATTATGTAATAAAAACTTCTCGAACGACCGGTTAATACGGATTGAGCCAGGGAAAAGGCCCTTGACGCCACTCTCACGGATCCAGTTTTCCACGCGTGATTACGAATCTTCTTTTTCGATCCAGAAGTTCGTTTTTTAGGAACTGCCATATATCCAGTATTTCCTTACAACTAACTCGGAACCATGTTGATACGTACCAATAGAATGGATATAATGGAAGGAACTAAATAGAGATAAGCACAGGCAAAGAGAAGTGAAAAACCAGTGAAGTTCCATGCTGTTACATCAATTATCTAAGTATCTATTGGCTCATTGCGAGAAACTAGTTAAGATTTGTCTAGGTCTTTACCACCTAAATGGATGGAATCAACAACGAATCGGGTCATATTTTCTCTATATCCAAGAGTTCTTTATGTTTTCTTCCTAGAATAAATCTTCCGTATCACCAGTTTCTTATCGAAGCAACCGTGTAGGATTCTGCCTTTGACAGCTGCGTCATTCAACCACGGATAACCAAAATTGATGTTAGATCCGTGACGAATAAGTAAGACCCGATTTATCGATATTTTTGTATCAGACGTCGACGCGGGTCGAACTGGGCCGAAGTGCCGAGCATCGTGAAATCTTCCCTGTTCCACTCGGAGTTGTTTACCGCCGATGTCAATTATTGCATAGCTATTCATCCTAATTTTATCTTCCCATCTCTCCGTTTTTTTTATTTGTAATGCTAAAAATCAATGAAGGGTTAATTTGCAAACCCATTCAGAATTGAATTGTCTGACTTGACTAAGTATCTCGGGCGTCTCTAAATATTGTCAAGTTTTTTACATATTGTTAGATTATGAAACTAAAAAAGTATACGGATGAAGTTTTCTGCCCGATTAGACGCTAGTTATACCATTTGCATATATTCCATTTCATACTGTTCTCAGATTTTCATTTTCGACTCCCAATCGAAAGAAGTTGAAAACAACAACAAGTTTAATTAGGATTTGATACGCCCGTGGAACTCTCAAATAAATATGCTTGCCTCATCCCCCTGTGTCCGTTGGTAGCTTCTTGTTCAACCGGATCCCTACCGTTTTTCCCTCCAAAAGCTACGAGAAGCTTACGTCGCCCGTGCGCTGCTTTCAATATGTTTTCGTTAATCATCGCTATGCTTGTTTCTTTTGCCTTATTTCGGCAACAAGCAGCAACTCACTCCATCCAGCAGTATTTGTGGGCTCGGATTCCAAAAAGTGATTTCCGTTTGAAAATAGGTTTTTCGATTGATCCACTTACTCTCGCTATGTCAATTTCAGTTACTACCGTAGGTATTTCAGTGACGGTTTACAGCGATAGTTATATGTGTCACGACTAAGGATACGCAAGATTTTATGCCTATTCGAGTTTGTTTACCGCGTCGATGCTAGGGTTAGTTCTTAGTCCCAACTTAATACAGATTTACGTATTTTGGGAATTAGTTGGAATGTGTTCCTACTTGTTGATAGGTTTCTGGTTTGCGAGATCGAGCGCCGCAAATGCTTGCCAAAAAGCTTTTGTGACGAATCGCATAGGGGATTTTGGGTTGCTGCTGGGTGTATCAGGCGTCTATTGGATAACTGGTAGTTTCGAGATCTTTGAATTGTGTGATTGATTTTGTGAGTTGAGTAACAGCGGCGTAATCAATCCGATCCTTGCTAATACAATTGCCCTTCTACCTCTTTTAGGTCCGGTTGCCAAGTCCGCCCAACTTCCACTTCACGTATGGTTGCCAGACGCTACGGAGGGACCTACGCCAATATCGGCTCTTATTCACGCAGCTACTATGGTGGCCGCCGGAATTTTCTTCGTAGCTCGAATTCCCAACCTTATTTTGATATTGCCTCCAACGATGTATACCATTTCTTGGGTGGGCGGAGTAACAACCTTGCCGGGCGCCACGTTGGCTCTTGCCCAGAAAGATCTGAAGAGGGGTTTGGCCTACTCTACCATGTCTCAGCTAGGATATATGGTACCAGCTTCGGGTATCGGTACTTCTCAATCTGCTTTGTTTCATCTCATTACACATGCTTATTCGAAAGCTTCGCTATTTCTAGGCTCTGGTTCGGTTATCCATTCCATGGAAAAAGTGGTCGGATACCCCCCCACTAGAAGTCAAAATATGTCTCTCATGGGTGGCTTGCGAAAACACATGCCAGTTACTGGAACTACCTTTCTTTCGGGAACTCTTTCTCTGTGTGGCATACCCCCATTAGCCTGTTCCTGGTCCAAGGATCAAATTATTGCGGAAAGTTGGCTGCGCTCCCCCTATCTCGGATTAATAACCTCTACCACAGCAGGACTTACCGCGTTTTACACGTCTCGTATCTACTGCCTCACCTTCGAGGGCAATTTTCGTGGCAATCAAATAAATTCCATCGGTTTCGACACTTTCCTCCCACCCAAAAATATTATTAATTCATGGGGTGGGGCTCAGCCAGAATCACTTGCCACCCGAGCAGTTGGTAATGTTATATCTGTGACAGATATGGAACGAAATCGGGTTGCAGAAGCGGGAAACTGCGTCACCCCGTGTTCTCCTGAAGGGGACCCCTTTTTTGGGGAGGCGAATCAAACTAATTCCGAGCGAAACTTGTTATATCCCCAAGAGTCAACTTTTTGTATGATATTGCCTCTGATCGTTTTGGCAATCCCCACCGCATTCGCTGGGTTGGCGGGGGTTGACCCAATCCAAAAGGGAGCTGATCCGGACCTTTTATTTGATTGGCTTATTTCCATCCCCTACTCTTTCGAAACTAATAAACATCTTGAAAATTTGACGGAGATATTGACGAGTTCAATCCCTTCGCTTAGTTTATCGCTTATTGGATTATTAATTTCCTTCAGGGTTTATGGACAAACTTATAAACCTGTTGATAGGAAAGTTTTTGAAAATTTGAAATTAATAAATAAAAATTTGTTAGATACTTTTGTATCTTCCGTCGGAGATTGGTCCATGAATCGGGGTTATATCGATTATTACTACAATATTTACTTCATTCGAAGTATAAACTTAATAAGCAAGCTGGTTTCTCGTTTCGATCAATGGGTAATCGATGGGTTTATCAACGGAACTGGTGCATCAAGTCTTTCCAGTGGAGAGGGTATACGATATGGTAAAATTGGCAGGATATCTCATTACTTATTTGGATTAGTAATTGGAATTACTTTGCCGGTGTCACTAGTTCTAGTTGTTGATTTCCCAATTCCGCCCTTGCCGTAAACTGCTACTTTCGTTTCACGAAGCTCCAATTCGTGTTCATTTCTCCCGACTATTGTTCATCTTCCCCTTCTCTATCTCTCCCCTTTTTGCTATTTTCATTCCTCAAAAATATTAATTCTTTTCATGAGGTAGGATAATCCTGCGGCTATTCTACTATGCTTCTTGGAGGGGGGGGAATAGAAAGTACTAATTGGTAATTGATCGATACAGATCGTGGGGGGCTTGTGGGGTTGATCTCGACCTCGATCGATTGCCCCCCCCCCCCTCTCTCCCATGATTCGGGGACCCTTCCATTCAAATGGGATTGCTATCGCCGCCGCCTCCTCCTATAATGGGAGTTAGGGTGTACGCGAAGTTTACTTCACGAAATGTCGGGGAAATAACGTATTACAGATTTAGAAGCGGTTCGAAGAACAAAGGTCTTTTAGTATGTATGGGACTGAATCCCCCACCACTTTCCCCGGTAGCTCAGCGGTAGAGCGGTCGGCTGTTAACCGATTGGTCGTAGGTTCGAATCCTACCCGGGGAGATTCGTTCGAATCTACGTCAATAATTCCTAGTAGTTGGATAGTTGTGTTTCCCACCCCACATATGCCAAATCAAATTGCGTCGGGCCATGACCCACCAACCAGCGAATGATTCACTATCGTGCTTATTTCCAGCTCTAACAATTGGGGATAAAAATATTTGTGCGTCCTTACCCCTCCCCCCCGAATACCCCCAAGGCAAGGACCCTGCCTATTCAGAGGTCGTTTTTGGGGGCCCCCACTTCAATTCCGGTGTATTGAGCGATTGGAATGAGCGAATCAATCAGTCATCTGGGGAGGGGAGTAAATCCACAATTTTATGAAATGAAGGATCTATTCCAAGCGTGATGTTAAAAAGCTGTTTTGCAAAATCCCTACGGAATAAGCTATTGCTCCCTCTCAATCTGCTTTCTAAGCAGAAAGACTCATAAAAGACTCATATAAGAAATGGTCTTCAGTACCTTAACCATTTAAGATGTTGCAATAAAATGATTTTTATCAGCAAAAGGAAAATATAGACCTTCCTTTTACTGAATTTGGCTTCTAATTATATTGCTAGAGATCTAGACAGAATGAGGGGTATCTAAGATTTGCTCTATGAACTTTCATGAAAAAATTGTTTCGTCGCTCGATCCAGTGACGCCCCACCAAACCAGAACGGATTGAATAGGTAGTAATAAACTTCAAGCAACATATTATAGATAAGAAAATCCTGAAATGGGCAACGGTTTCGCCTCATCCATTTGTTTCTGTGAACCAGAAGCCTAAACCGAATAAATCGCTCCGGGAAATCTTCTGCTACCACGTAGGAATCAAAGCGAGCGGGACTAAATATCTGCGGATATTGCAGATGTATATCCATAGAGGAAGTTTCTTTGACGTATTCGGAATCTCGCTCCTCTTCATCCGAGGGGAGATTATTCCACCGCCTAATAGATGAGTCAGGCTTCAATTTCGGATTATCTTCACGATAGAGAAAGAAATTTCTAATTTTTTTATTTGACATTTTATTAAGGTGCTGCCTTCTCATGCCGTAAATGGTGTAAAGCCTCCGCGCCAGTTCTTTCGTCGGCAACAAGCTGCGACGCGAGGAAGGAATGTTAGGATCTGGCTGGAACAGAAGCATGGGGTCCCAGATGAAGCGCCCCCCGAAGAGTCGAGTCGTTTCATCGAATCGATTACAGTGTGTCTCATATTCATTAGATGAGTCGCCGGATATTCCCAATTCGAGAAATTGCTCGCGTAACAACATATTAACCAACCGGTTTTCCAATCTTTTAATAGATTGATCTGTCACATTAGTCGCAGATTTTTCAAAACTGAATAGATATCCGCTTTTCTCACACCATTTACTTTTGTCACCCTTAATCTTATTGAATTCGAAATCTTGTTGGGGTATATAATTCTGATTTTGGTAGAGGAGAATTAAATTATACAAATGATTGGGTTCAGATAATACCCTCATCAATTCATAAGCCCCGCTTCGCAGGAAACGGAGACGCCAAGCCTTATGGGACCAAGTGATCTCACGCGACACTTCCGTCGGACTTGAGTTTATTAGTTCGGGTGACTGTTGCAGTTCGAAGTCGGTTAGACTGCTAAACCCCCCCTTTCTCGTAAATTTAGAAGAACGACTTGTAGAGGTTACATCTGAACAATACTTGGGTTTAGCGATAGGAACGGGAGAGGAAAAACTATTACTGTGTCGACTTCCGTCTCTACAAATTTCTGAACGTGGGAAATTAGTCGAGAGGTTTTCTAGTACACCGCAAGCTAGGTTCAAGTCATTCTCTACGAGTTTGTCGATAACAATGAAATTTTCTTTCTTTCCCATATTCATTTGGAGCGAATCGCGAGCTACTAATCCAGCTAGTATCCCTAGGATATGCGAAAATAGAGTGAATTCATTAAATGTTGACTTGGTTGTTGAAGGTTCCACATACCAGTTAGACAAATAGTAAAAGCGCATCTTCAACGCGTCACGACCAATACCAATATATGTATTTGTGAGATAAGTATCTATCAAACTATTCTTTGAAGTAGCTTCTGCTATCTCGTAAGAAAAGATTTCCCATTCAGAACCGGATTCTATCCCATTGCCCATATCACTAGCAGTCGAATGTTGTCTATGCAAAGCTAATTCAATTGCGTCACTACATATAATCTTACTTCTTTTGGAAGTACCTATTAATAACGCCTCACTAGCAAGAAGGAATAAATCTCGTTTACTATAACCCGTAGTTCCAGACCCAGTACCTTCAATGAGGGGAAGAGGCGGATTAGCCTCCATTTCGCAACCTTTGATACGTAATAGAATTGATAATTCTTTATGACGTTGATACCCGTTGGATTTTCGAAAATTTATTAATTAGTTTAACCGGTTCGGAGCTATTAGAGCTGGATCTATCCTCGCAGGTACGTGAGTCGTAGCGATAACAACATTCCTGCGGATGTTGGGATTGCTGCGCCTGTCACCAATACTTTTCAATATTTGGCAAAGTAAGAATTTGGGATCAGCTTCTAGCTTATGATACGAACGATGAATATTCAATTCATGAATATCTTGAATCCATAGTGTACAAGGAGACATCTCTTTCGCCATTTCAAAAACGAAATTTAATCGGTGTACGCTTTCTTTCGAGATGAAATTTCCACGTACATTATTAAAAAAGGATCGGTTGTATATCAGCTTTTTCAGTGGTAGTTTCACCACTGGAAAGTAGGAATCGAATGCTACATCTCTAATAATGGAAGATCGGCCAGTTTCTATGGATCCTACTAGCAAAATTCCTTTAGATGGTAATAATCCCGATTGGAGTGAGATTGGTATGTCATGACATGGCATATTTAGTAGACTGCCTCTTCGTCTCGTTGTTGCTGAAAATAGAATATTTCTCTCGGGGGCGGAAAAAGCCCACTTCTCCGCAGGATCCAACTTACGGATCTTGTGACTCAATAGATCATTTTGCCAGAATTGAAGTAGGTATGCCAAAACATTAGATCTTTCTTGTGGATAAGGTTCATGAGAAATCTCGTTGCTCAATAAATCATAGTTGGAATTCAATTTCGACACATACCTATAAATAATTTTATTCGTCACTAAATGTTGAGTCAGTAGTTCTTTCTTACTATCTAGGATATCGGAGCTTTCTTTACGAAACATCCATGAATCGAGTTCATTTTTCACGAAGGAGAAGAAGATTATATTATTTACATAATTCAAGAATCTATTCAAAGAATAGATTAGTAGATCTCTCGTTGCCATTTAGCTTGTCGAAGGGGAATACATTACCTCTTTCAAATAGGATCCACGCGTTGGGTCTGTTAAGTATTCAATAGTATTGAAACGTTTCCACGAGTGAAAGGAATTGAAACCCGAAACGGCAGACAAGGGGTGTTTGAATAATGCAAGAACAATCAATACTGAGAGAATGAAGTAGTAGAAGATAGACCTATTGGAAAATTGAGATACTGACCATCCTCCCGAATGTAAAATCTCCGCTTCATCAGGAATTTCTTCGAAAATAAGAAGACCTATCTCGGATACTATAGTATTGATAGAATCGTTGTCAAATCTCAATCCTAGGCTTTGCAGTCTTTGGAATAAATAGGCTTTCGCGCCATCTACTACATCCTCAGCAATTCTTTTATAAATTCTAGGTAAATTATGATTTGAGTCATAACTTATTTTAAGTACTATTTCTGGATATGTTTCTCTAATCAGATCATAGAAGTATCTCCACCAGGTGGGGGTAAAGAACCAAGGTATATAATCTCTAAATAATCTCCATTTTTCACCGATATTGTCTTTCCAAAAGATCCAAGAGATCTTATATCTGTTCAACTCTTTTAATAATTGATTGAAATTGATAAAGTGGGATGGACGAATAGCCTCTCTCCGGATAGATTGATCCGCGTAGTCCGTATCTTCGCGCGCAACCTCCTTTCCAATCGATTCTGCTAGAGATCTCGATGTTACATCGTTGCATAATGGGAGTCTTAGCGACCAGTAAGATGTTTCCACTTCTTCCGGTTCCCAGAAATACCTAATAGACAAATTCTTCCGATAGACTCGATCCAATACCAGATTCTTGGGACGAGATTGGGGTCGCCGATCCGACGATGATTCGGAGTTTATCGACGTCTTCTCCAAATAAACTCCAGCGCTACTGCGCGGATATAGAAATGACTCTATCGTTTCACGAGGAGATGAGTTCAAACTCGCCAGTAACCTCTTCAGATCCGAAATAGAATTGGAAAGTCCATCTGGATGAGTTACTAATGCTGTGGGTTCATGCAGATTAGGCAGAAGAAATTGAATTGGCGTGAGTACGTGGCCAGCAACCTCCCCTGCTGTTTGTCTCGATAAATTGGATGACAACGAATCCGACAGTTGGGGATGAATAAATGAGATGATACTAGATGAGATGGTTTCATCTTCGGAGCCCGCATAGAAGTTTTCTAGGACGTTGAGGTAACTACTGTTGCATTTCCCAATAAAAAAATCCCTTTTGATTCTCGGAATAAAGTAGCTTCCAGCACAGTTCCGTATAGGTGAGTCGTCTAGAAAGTTTAGTTTATCAACCTGATCGGAGATGTATCTCGAAGTATTCCCACCAATATCTCTAGTTGAACCTCCCCCACGGTTTAAATCATGCAGAAACGGATTCCAAAATTGCCTCCCCGTAATGGAAAGAGCATCGTTTGAAAATCCTGCTCGGATGGATTCGATGCGGGGCAACCCGAGATAAGTAGGATTCGCTGCAGGTTCCAGCTCGGTCGAAGAGCCTACCGATTTCTTACTCATTAACAGTTTGGATTCAATGAATAAACTCTTTTTTCTCTCAAGAATTGTTTTGAGGAGAAGTATCTGTTCGTCAACGTAACCATCGAATAAACTTGATAAAAGATCAAGCTTCATGAGATCTATCTTGTTCAATTTCTCGAGATCTATATCGTTCAATTTTTCGATGCAATAATCAATGGTATATATCAAAGCTTTCTGGCGAGTAACCTCAGCAACAATCATTTCATAAAGAAAAAAAGCATTGAGAAATCGATGAAAATCTTTTTCGTTCTGTTGATTGTTACTACCGAGACTGACACCAATATTACTTAGTAATTCGTTTCTTACTATTGATACACGGCAAATTGATTCCTCCAAGTCATACTTTAAGACTTCCCCGACAGGGAAAAGAGACGAATCCCCGGTCGTATCGAGCCATCTATGCACATTTGACTGAACATTTCCATACTCATCAATTTGAGAGGTAATATATTCGTTCAATAGGCGCTCTACGTTATCTTTCCGTTTCGACACTATTTATTCAGTTGCAATTCTTGTTACACCGGTGTACTCCCCGCTCCCCGTCCAGCCATCCAACCGATATTTGATTTGGAGGAAATATTCAGTAAGTAATGCGCATAAATAGTCATAGGAAAGAAATATGTATGTTGAGTAGAGGGGTATGATTCTATTTCGTCCATACAATCTAACTAAAGAATATATTGAATGTATGTTACCCTTTTCTTTCAATTAGTTTGAAAAAGTAGTATTTTCACTTCGATTACTTATATTTCTAGGTATACCTAGAAATATTTGGAAATAGTTTGGAAGAATCTCATCGAGGTCGAGGTGTCTGCTACTCGCTAGCCCAAGCTTTTTGCCAGATATTCGAGTAAGCGGCGTGTCACCCTTCGTTTTCGATGGAAATCCTTTCCCAGATTTGACGCTATTACTGACGTCAATAACTATTGCCCCATCAAAAATCAGATTCGATTTCTCAATTATCGAGATAAATTCGGTGAGTCGACTTATTAATCCATCTCTCATTTGTGAATAAGTGTGTAGAATGGTAAATTCTTCCCCATCTTTGCCACAATCCAACCCGGAGATACAGCCACGAAACGACGCCGCCTTTTCACAAGACGTAAATGAAGACAAGTTGGAAAAGGCTTCTCGCTCGAAATAAAATCCCGAACCATCCCCCCGGTGATCTGCTGAATCTCCGGATTCAAGTAACGCCTTGTCATAGGAGTTTAATACTACGGCACCTGATGAGTCGTTTATCAATTGTGTCGCTTGTAACCGACCCAGATCTCGCTTGTTATGATTTTCCCGAAAGAATAACGAGTCGAAATCACTTTGGTTGTTTCTAGAAACGACCGGACAGTTATAGAATTTGAAAAACCTATTTGAATTTTGTAAAAACCTATCCCTACAAAATGCTTGAATCCTTTCAGTCTCATCCTTGGATATATCTCTGCCAAGGAGTGAATCCCTCACTACGCGTGTCTTCCATCTACCGGAAACCGGAGGAATCATCGCATCACAACGAACTTGCTTCTCTTTTCCCGTTGAACCTGCAGAAATATCTTCGCTCAAACCTAAGTAGTGGGAAACAGGTATTCCCCTCCCTCCACTCCTTCCAACAGATAAAGATCTTTCGAATCGGGGAAAGCAGTCGCAGGAGAAGTCACCATAATTTTCTGCTTGTTTTTTTATTACTCCGTCACCCCCATTAATGACTCCCGCTAATACAAAACTTCTTTCGATCGACCTTTTGTCACCCAAGCAATGCATGGAAATTGGTATTGCTAGCAACATCAGCATCTCCAGGGTGATGCCGCTATCTCTTTTCAGTGAATCACGCAGATTGCGTAAAAATAGTGAACTCAGAAATCACAAGTCAGATAATCTGATAAAAGGTTCATAATTGGAAGATGGACTAATTAGAAATTCTCCGAGATGTTGGTTTTTCAATGATTCGAAGAAGTGGTCTAATAGACTGACTTCCACCAACTCCGAAATTTTAGATGAAAAATATGGACTTCCTACTCTTTCTTTTGCCACCTCTTTTACCCCATTTTCTTTCTTCATATTAATTCTATGCGGTAGATACTATCTATTTCCCACATTTATTATACCAATAATTTTGAAAATTTCAAGATAGAGTGGCATAAATATTTCAAACGAGTCTAGTGATTTCTGTGAATAGTCGTATCCAAAACTGGGATGAGATCGGGAATTCTAAGTTGTTATTGTCGGGTAGACCCACACATATCCCACCCACCTTAACAATTATTCCCTGTCCCAAGCAGAGCGATGGGATCGAATTACCTAATTGGATGGGCGAACGACGGGGATTGAACCCGCGCGTGATGGATCCACAATCCACTGCCTTGATCCACTTGGCTACGTCCGCCCCCTCTGTCGATTTAGTCGGCCCCCCCGGACGTGAACGAGATCTATCCGTTAAGCAAGCTAGATTGGTTCTTCGGTTGATACACATACATGTCAACTCCGTGTATGTAACAAGACAATAGAAAATCTTTGAAATGGGGAATGCAAATTTTTTCATCCAAAAAATTGGGGTGGGAGATTACAAGCATTCTGCAAATCGGAGTGGGAAACTTCGTAACCTATCAAATCGCGGAAGGATATTCCAAATACAAATAGTTTTCATAATTCAAGGTTGGAAACTGATAATCGTGAAATTGTGACAAGCTGTTATCATCCTTTCCATTCGTTATACCGCACGAACCTTCACCTCATTGGACACCAAACCTCCCCCTCTGGAGTTAAGAGGTTTGGTATCCAGTTGTGCTACATAACCAAACGGATATTATCCGTTTATAGAAGGAGCTTCAACAGAAGCCAAGTCTAGGGGGAAGTTATGAGCGTTACGTTCATGCATGACTTCCATACCTAGGTTAGCGCGGTTTATGATATCAGCCCAGGTGTTTATAACACGACCTTGGCTGTCAACCACGGATTGGTTGAAGTTAAAACCATTCAAGTTGAATGCCATAGTGCTAATGCCTAAAGCGGTGAACCAGATACCTACCACGGGCCAAGCAGCTAAAAAGAAGTGTAGAGAACGAGAATTGTTGAAGCTAGCATATTGGAAGATCAAACGACCAAAATAGCCGTGAGCGGCTACGATGTTGTAGGTTTCCTCTTCCTGACCGAACTTATAACCTGCATTAGCAGACTCATTCTCAGTTGTTTCTCTGATCAAACTAGAAGTTACCAAAGAACCATGCATAGCACTGAATAGAGAGCCGCCGAATACGCCAGCTACACCCAACATGTGGAAGGGATGCATAAGGATATTGTGCTCAGCCTGGAAGACGATCATGAAGTTGAAAGTACCAGAAATGCCTAGAGGCATACCGTCAGAGAAACTTCCTTGACCAATTGGGTAGATCAAGAAGACGGCGGCAGCAGCTGCGACAGGAGCCGAGTACGCAACAGCGATCCAAGGACGCATACCTAAACGGAAGCTTAGTTCCCACTCGCGACCCATGTAGCAAGCTACACCAAGTAGGAAGTGAAGAACGATAAGTTCGTAAGGACCACCATTGTAAAGCCATTCATCGACGGAAGCTGCTTCCCAGATTGGGTAGAAATGTAACCCAATAGCTGCAGAAGTAGGGATGATAGCGCCAGAGATAATGTTGTTACCGTATAACAAAGAACCGGAAACGGGTTCGCGAATACCATCAATATCTACAGGAGGAGCTGCGACGAAAGCAATGATGAATACAGAGGTTGCGGTTAGTAAGGTGGGAATCATTAAGACACCGAACCATCCGATGTAAAGACGGTTTTCGGTGCTGGTGATCCAGTCGCAGAAGCGACCCCACAAGCTTGCGCTTTCGCGTCGTTCTAAAGTTGCGGTCATGGTAATTTTCGGTTTTCAGGAAATAATTAGTGATTCCCCAGGCTAGTAAGCTTGTTAATTTGTAATATATCACAAAAACCTATCTGTGTCAACCGAAATTAATTGAGTCCCCATAATTCTCGGATATGGGGGCTTCTCCCCGATATCTCAAAAAATTTTTAGCCACTGTGTCCGCTTTTTTGTAGAGAAGACTAAGATGGACGCACTAAGGGAGCAGACCCGGCGAATGGCCGTACAGGGGTTGTTATAGGGGTGGATCTGGGTTACGGGGAACCCATAAGAAGGAGTGAAAGAACGGCCGTTGTCAAGTACTTGATGGAAACGGAACCCTGGGAAGGTTACTATAGGGACAAGGAAGAATATGACAGGTCGGCCGGCGGCAGCGTAGTGTTGGCTCTCATTCTGTTGGCAGCGACCAGACGCACTACGCATCAGTCACCGGCAGCCCACTACCTTCGGTAAATACCGGCGAAATTGTTGAGGCAACCAGTATGTTGGATAACAACTGTAAGAACAATGCTATTGAAGTACCTAACTTGAACCTAATAGGCACTCCGCAACTCTGCATCGGCCCCCCCCCCGCTATCCTACTAGGTTGGGAGGAGTCTAATAATTAACAACCTGAAAAGAAGTAGTCGCCGATCCCCACTTGTGGCTTAGCTTAGACACCCGTTACCCGTCGTTGACTCCTCACTCAACCATTTCTTCATAGTGTTTTTTGATTCCCCGGTAGTTTGTGCCCCGGTTCCAATCCACAATCTTTCCGTCGTGGATTGGAACGAATCCGAAACTAACGGAAGTGGGCAAAAGCTTTGTTAGCTTCCGCAACTTTGTGAGTCTCCTCCCTCTTCCGTATGGCACTACCGGAATTCCTCGCGGCATCCATTGATTCATCACTCGATCTTGAAGCCATACTTCGACCTGAGCGTTTTCGACACGCGATTAATGACCACCGGATAGCCAAAGCTTTTCCCTCCGCCGGTACTACTTCAACGGGAACTCGATAAGTTGATCCACCTACACGTCTGGTTTCTGTCACTACATCGGGAGTTACCCCGCGCACCGCCTGTCGCGGAACAGACAGTGGGTTCCTATTTGTCTTTTACCTAATCCGCTTCATAGCCTGATAAAAAATCTGATAAGCCAGTGATTTCTTGCCATTTTTCAGGATACGATCAACCGGCATATTTACTAATCGATTACGATAAATTGGATCTGATTCGATATTTTTCTTTCTGTTCGCTACACTGCTCCGATGTGACACGAGTTTACAAATATAAATATGTCAGATTTCAATCAATTCTTTTATTTCAATGGTATCTTAAGCTACTATTTTGGCTTCTTTACTCCATATTGTAGGGTGGATCCACCGGTTAGTCGAGGATCTCCCTCCAAA